GAATAGAAGGGAGTATTCTTTTTGCCACTATAATTTTGAAAATGAACGTTTAAATGTCCTTCAAAAGTAAGTAAATAGATTCGAAACATATAAAATGCGGTTAATCCCGCTGTAAACCAAGCTATTATTGCGAAAATTGGTGAATACAACCAAGTATCATTAAGAATTTCATCTTTGGACCAAAAACAAGCAAGAGGCGGAATACCACAAAGAGAAAGTGTACCTAATAAAAAAGCAGTTTTGGTAATTGGGATATGTTTTGTTAAACCCCCCATATAAACCATATTTTGACTTTTATTTGGAGAATATCCAACAAGAGTTTCCATTGAATGAATAACGGATCCGGATCCTAAAAATAATAATGCTTTCGAATAAGCATGAGTAATCAAATGAAATAAAGCACTTCGATAAGACCCCATACCTAGAGCTAACATCATATAACCCAATTGAGACATTGTGGAATAGGCTAAACCTCTCTTAATGTCTTTTTGAGCAAGGGCAAAAGTAGCCCCGAATAATATTGTTATTACTCCTACCAAAGAGATGAAATTCATTATGTGAGGGATGACTATGAAAAGAGGAATAAGCCGAGCTACAAGAAAAATGCCCGCAGCTACCATAGTAGCAGCATGTATAAGAGCCGAAATCGGAGTAGGCCCCTCCATGGCATCCGGTAACCATACATGAAGGGGAAATTGTGCAGATTTAGCAACCGCACCGGAAAATAATAGAACGGCACAGAAAGTAACAAATAAAAAATTGACTTCATTATTATTATTAGAAATCAAGTTATTGAATATTTTGAATAAATCTCGAAATTCGAAACTCCCTGTTATCCAATAAAAACCTAAAATTCCTAATAATAAACCAAAATCCCCAACACGATTAGTTACAAATGCCTTTTGGCAAGCATTTGCAGCAACAGGCCGTGTGAACCAAAACCCTATTAATAGATATGAACACATTCCTACCAATTCCCAAAAAATATAAATTTGTATCAAATTAGAACTAGTAACTAATCCTAACATAGAAGTACTGAAAAAACTCATATAAGCATAAAATCTCAAATATCCTTGATCATACGACATATAATTATCACTATAAATAAGAACCATAATTCCAATAGTAGTGATTAATATTGACATAATAGAAGTAAGCGGGTCGATCAAGTAACCGAATTCTAAAGAAAAATCATTATTAATGATCCAAGACCATACATATTGATAGATAGAACTGCCATTTATTTGCTGAATAAACAGATTGATCGAAAAAATCATGACTATACTTAACAAAAAAACACTTTGAAAAGCCCACATACGGCGAAGACTTTTTGTTGCCGACGGAAAAAGAAGAAGTCCCGCTCCTATTAACATAGGAACTGGAAGTGGAAGGAAAGGTATTATCCACGAATATTGATATGTCTGTTCCATAAAAAATTTTTTTATTCTTAATTGATTGTTTCCGATTTACCGGATCCTACCCCCTTTCAATTTCAAAACAAAAGGGGTCAATAAAAAAATCAAGAGATGTACTAACTTAAAGATATTTTTCGAATTTTATATATTATCTGGGTCTTTCCAAATTAAATATTAAAATAAAGAAGTTACAATTGGGCAAATGATATGACCTACTTGCTCATAAAAAGCGAATTTAGTTATTAACTAAGATTTTTCTTAAAATAACGAAAATACAAAATTTAATTATTATTAAATCACTTTATATTCATAAATTAATGATAAAAAATTACACTAAAAAGAAATCTGATATGAATCGATATGAATCATAGGATTAACTAAGGTACAATTTTTGTACAAATCTCGCTTTTTAGTCAGTTTGTTCCAAATCATTAACTAGTTTCAGTATGAAACTGATTGATTAGTTTCCGTTTCAATAAAAAAACATTTATAGGAAACGCTATAATATCTAACATTTTATATTTTCTATAAGATTTAAAGATTTATTTTTATATTTATCAAAAAAGGGGGTAAAATAAAATCAAATTTAATAAAAAAATAACGAAGATTTTTTTTAACAAAACGTGTATCTTTTAACGGATTCATTACTTTAATTACTAGTTTGATTCGAATTTTAAAATGGAATTTCGAAGTATTCTTTACTCAAGTTTGACCAATTAATAGAAAAAATTAAAGTTTTCATTAGGCTTTTAATTAGGCAATGGGTTCTTAAAGGGTTCTTAAATCCTTCGGTCTATTTTATGTAGAAAACAAAATTTAATTATATTTTTATAGTAAGATTTTGTACGATTTTCGCATATTTTTTATCTATATATATATATATTTTTTTTTTGTTTTCTCTAGATAATATATATTATATTATCTTTATCTAATTATTCTCTAGAAAATAACTAGATAATGAATATATTCGTTTTGACCAATAGATGTCTTTCACATCCAACTATAACAACGAGTAACCTCTTAATTTTTAAATGGCAGTTCCAAAAAAACGTACTTCTCTATCAAAAAAGCGTATTCGTAAAAATATTTGGAAAGGGAAGGGATATTGGGCAGCCTTAAAAGCGTTGTCATTAGGTAAATCTCTTTCTACCGGAAACTCAAAAAGTTTTTTTGTGCGACAAAAAAAGTCATAAAATAAAACATTGGAATAATCCGAATATAAAAACAGGCCCATTTCATTCTTAATAGGAAATCAACAAACCTATTGTTTGTGGCTAATCAATATGAACTAGAACTCGCTTCGCTATTAGGATATGTATAATAATTCTTCGGTTTAGGGGTTAGTAAATTATAAAAAGCTTTTGAAAAAAGAATAAAGACAAGATACAAAACTTGAGCCTTTGTTAGTATATTTTCTTGTTCTGTAGATGGGGGAGTCTTTTTTCCCCATCAACCTGTTTGTCACAATTACAATAATCGACGTTTTTCTATATATATATATATAAATAAATATAAATATTGAAGAAGGGTAAAAAAGAGATCTTTAGTTAAAATTAATACATCGTTGAAATTAATTTATTCATTTATTTTTAAAATTTTTTGTGTAACTTTCTGACTTCTTATTTATCTGAATTTCTCTGAATTAATCTATTAGAATATATAAATTTACCATTTATATGTCTCTTTCAACCCAACCGACAAAAGCCTGGAATTTTTTGTCCGAATTAATGTGCAAGTTTTGAGTAATAAATAATAAAAACGGGTTTTATTTTTTGTTCATTGGTAAAATACATTTTTTAACTTTTAGTAAATAATATAAATGATAAATCTTTTATGAAAAAAAAATAAAGAAATTTTTTATAGTTCTATCAATAACTAGAGGGTTGAAGTTTATAGTTTCAATAGTTCGATTCTATTGAATTATAGAAGAGCATAAACTACACCAAAGCACTAAGGTAAATAAAACCCATACCCCGTAATAATGAATAATGAACCTTAAAATTTGTATTTGAACAAAGTTTTATTCATCCATTTTCATTTTGACTAAAAAGATTTCATTTAGTTGACTCCTTAAATCTCGACGATTGACTATGAATAGGCTATTATGAATTCGAACAAGCCGCTATGGTGAAATCGGTAGACACGCTGCTCTTAGGAAGCAGTGCGAGAGCATCTCGGTTCGAGTCCGAGTGGCGGCAGACCTTCTCTTCGAAAATAGATACAATATATTATAAATTCTAGAATGAATTCAACTCCTGATTTATATTTCAGGATTCCTCCTTTTTAAAATTTTTATGATATTTTCAACTTTAGAGCATATATTAACTCATATTTCCTTTTCGATCGTTTCCGTTGTAATTACAATTCATTTGATAACTTTATTAATCGATGAAATCATAAAACTAAATGATTCGTCAGAAAAGGGAATGATAGCTACTTTTTTATGTATAACCGTATTATTAGTCACTCGTTGGATTTATTCGGGGCATTTCCCACTAAGTGATTTATATGAATCATTAATCTTTCTTTCTTGGAGTTTTTCAGTTATTCAGATAGTTCCATATTTCAAAAAAAAAAAAAGCCATTTAAGCACAATAACTGTGTCAAGTGTTATTTTTACCCAAGGCTTTGCTACTTCGGGTCTTTTAACTGAAATACATCAATCCGCAATATTAGTACCCGCTCTCCAATCCGAGTGGTTAATAATGCACGTAAGTATGATGATATTGGGCTATGCAGCTCTTTTATGTGGATCATTATTATCAGTAGCACTTCTGGTCCTTACATTTCGAAAAAACATAAATTTTTTTTGTAAGAGGAGTACTTTTTTATTAAAACTAAACGAGGAACTTTCCTTTGGTGAAATACAATACATAAATGAAAGAAACAATTTTTTAGGAAATGCTTCTTTTTTTTCTGCTAACAATTATTACAGGTCCCAATTGATTCACCAGTTGGATTATTGGAGTTATCGTGTGATTAGTCTAGGTTTTCTCTTTTTAACTATAGGTATTCTTTCAGGAGCAGTATGGGCTAATGAAGCATGGGGGTCCTATTGGAATTGGGACCCAAAGGAAACTTGGGCATTTATTACTTGGATCGTATTTGCGGTTTATTTACATACTAGAACCAATATAAATTTACAGGTTGAAATTTCCGCAATTGTGGCGTCTATGGGCTTTCTTATAATTTGGATATGCTATTTTGGGGTCAATCTATTAGGAATAGGGCTACATAGTTATGGTTCATTTACGTTAACATCTAATTGAATTCAAGAAAGGTTCTTGCGAATTTTAAAATAGAAATAGAATATGTTGTTTTTGTATATAAAAAAACTTTATATGAACCAGTTAGAACCATGTGAATCCAGTAGTGCGGGGATTCGCATGGTTCTCACAAAGATCAAACATATTGGGTGAATTTTATTTTTAACTTAAGAGAGGAAAAAGACTTCTTTTTTTAATTATAAAAATCCTATGATTTTTTTATGAAAACTATCTATAAACAAAATTAGATAAAAGAACCTCGACCTTGTCAACTGATAGGGAAAGAACAAAATCAGGGTACATACCAATACCTATTACA